GAAATGAAATGTCACATTATTTTTTTGACCGATGTAAAAGTGATGGAAAATATCGAATGACTTTTACGTGTCCTGCTAGTGTATCGATTTTTTTGGAAAGGCTAAAAAGAAGGCTGTTATCCCCGGAACTGTGGCCTTATTTCTTCGATGATAATCCACCGGACCCATACGATTTTTGGATTTTTACCAACGAAAAAAAAGAAAGAAAAGAAAAAAAAGCATTTCTAAATCGAATCAAATCTCTCGAGAAAAAATCTAGTTTTTTGAATAGACTCGAAACAAGAACTCGATTATGTAATGATGATTCTAGAAACAAATACTTACCAAAAAGGTATGATCCTTTATTGAGCGGATCGCGTCGAAAAACAATCGAAAAAAATGCAATCCTGAAAAAAACTTCGAAAAAAAAATTTTTTCAAAATTTTCGGATAAATAAATTGCATCAAATCCTCGTTCCGTACACCGATAAACTAGGAGAATTTATAGAGATACAGAATAAAGAGCGAAAGATTTATGCGGAGGATATCAAAAATGAGGAATTACCGATCATTGACAAGATCGTTGACACGGTCATTGAAAAGTTTCTTCCTCCCGTCGTTGATACTTTTCGCCTTGTGCTCAACACTCACAAATGGATTTGTTTGGCTCGGTTACAGGCTATTGTCGCGGGAAATATCCACTACGCGATAGCTGTGCAATGTACGTTTTGGAGGCATACAGCTCCTGGTACCTCTTATTTGTCTAATTTGATAGGCTTCAGGAATTTAAAGAATGTGTGTCTAAAATGTTATGAAGACATTCTATCGAAATCCCATTTTAATTGGGATCTTTTGATGAGGACTGGTTACGCACATGTGAGGTATGAACATATGGGTTATCTGGGAGACTTTATTCGGAAAATAGAGTACGCTCTAGAAGAAAAACTAGACGAGTATTACGCTTACCTAAACTTTGGCTGTGGCTCTCTAGTTACTTCTTGGTATACCCTTGATTGGCTAGATCAAAATTATTATCAGAATAAGAAAAAGTTCGAAAAAGAAAAGTCCGAAAAAGAAAAGTTCGAAAAAGAAAAGTTCGAAAGACCAAAGGCAGAAAGAGCAAAATTAGAAAAGTTAAAAAGAAAACATGAAATGCTTTTTTTAAAAAAAGTCTTATTTTTCCTACATGATGATGCTAATGATGCTAATAGTCAAAACAGAAACATAAGTCAAAATAAAATAAACGAAATCAGTAAAAAAATTCCTCGATGGGAATACAAATTAATCACTGAGTTAGAACAACAATCAGGAGAATTTCAAGATATTCCCGAAGATTTTGAAATTCGTTCAAGAGAAGCCAAAGAGGTAGTGATTTTTACTGATATCAAAGATGATAAAGATGATCCTGATGAAATGGAAGAGATGTCTACGACACGCTATTTAGAACAACCGGACTTTGATCGAGATCTAATCAAGGGGTCTGTGCGGGCGCAAAGGCGCAAAGTAGTTATTTGGAAAGTGTTTCAAGGAAATGCGCATTCCCCCCTTTTTGTGTACAGAATCAAAAAATCCATTTTCTTTTCTTTAACATCTAATATGTTTGAATTGATTAAATCCATTTTTAGAAATAGGGTGTGGAAAGGGGAAGCATTCCAAATTGTAGAGTCTACAAACGAACAAACAAAAAGAGAAGAAAATAGAATAGAAATAGAAGACGAAGAAAAAAAAGAGATGGAGATACTAGAGGAAGAGGCGCGAATGAAGATAGCGGAAGCTTGGGATAATGCCCATACTTATGGGCAAGGAATAAGAGCTTGTTTGTTGCTAATTCAATCTATTTTTAGAAAATATATTCTCTTACCTTCGTTTATAATTGCAAAAAATCTTGGGCGTATATCCCTATCCCAACGTCCTGAATGGTCTGAGGATTTTCGGGAATGGAATAGAGAGATGCATCTTAAATGTACTTATAATGGAACGCCATTATCAGAAACAGAATTGCCTGAAAATTGGTTCGTAGAAGGTCTTCAGATCAAAATATTATTCCCTTTCCGTCTGAAACCTTCGCACAAACGAAAATTAAGATCTTATCAAGAAAAAGAGGATTTCCGTTTTTTAACGGTTTTTGGACTCGAAGCTAAACATCCTTTTGGTTTTCCCGAAAAACGACCTTCCTTTTGGAAACCTGTTTTGAAAGAACTGGGAAAAAAAGTTCGAAAAATGAAAAAGAACTATTTCAAAGGAAAAAAAAAAATACTTGCAAAAGTTTCCAAAGAAAACCCAATTCAATTAAGAAAAGTAGAAATCTATGAATCGAATGAAATTCAAGAAGAAAAAGATTCCATAATTAGCAATCAAATAATTAACCAATCTTTTGGTCAAACAGTATCGCCGGGTTTGACAAATTCTTCATTGACAGAAAAAAAAATAAAAGATCTGACTGAGCGAATAGGGAAAATTAGAAATCAAATAGAAAGAATAGAAAGAATTAGAAAGAAGAAAAGGAAAAATGATACTAGTCCTAACAAAACATTTAATGCTAAATTCTTAGAAAAATGGAAAATATTCAAAAGAAGAACTGTTCGATTCATTTCTAAATTTCCCCTTTATTTGAAAATTTTCATTGAACTACTATCTCGGCACAGATTTTTTTCTAGGAGTGAATGGAAACTATCAGGGGTATGGAAATCTACTATCTATTATATAGAAGAGTTTGTTTTATTTAGTAAATTTTATTTACTAAGGATATGGAAATTGATTTTATATATTATGTTTGAAGGTTGGTTTAAGATCTATTATATTTTACTTTGTATTGTACGTGATATACGGTTTCTTTTAAATTTTGTTGTAGATCATTCAAATTTGGATATTTCTACTCAAATTAGGTTAAGAACCCTAATTGACAAAATGATGAATAACTGCATAGAGCTAATTTTTCTATCCCTGGACCTAACATTTAAGAATACTAGTAGTAATAAAAAAAAGAAAAATCTCATTCCCTTTAAAAAATCCCTTGATAAGATTAGGGATATGAAAAGCAATTTACATATTTTTTTTGACTTATCTTGCGTATCACAAGCCTATGTATTTTACAAATTATCCCAAATGCAAGTTAGTAATTTGCATAAATTAAGACCTGTTCTTCAATATCAAGGAATCTCTTTGTTTCTTAAGCCCGAAATAAAGGATTCTTTGGAAAAACAAGGAATGGTTCATTCAAAATTAAAATTAAATGATAAGAAACTTAGGAATTATGAACAAAATCAATGGAAAAAGTGGTTAAGAGGGTATTCTCCATACAATTTATCGTCGATCATATGGTCGAGATTAATGCCTGAAAAATGGCGAAATACTTCCCATTGTATAGCTACAAAGGAAAAATTAAGCAAATGCAATTCATATGAAACAGACCAAGTAAGTGATTCAAAAAAAAAAAGGGAAGTATACAAATTAGCGAATCAAAAAGAAAATTTTCACAAATCTTATCGATATGATCTTTTAGCAAATAAATTTCTTAACTCCGAAAAATTTCAAGGAAATAAGAACGGAGAGCTTTCTTGTAACACGCACAAGGACCCACTTTATGATATTCTGAAAACCACCCCTATCTATAATTATGTGGATATGCTAGCTGTGGAAAAAATGGTAAATAGAAAATATTTGCGTTGGAAAAGTTTGTATCGTAAAGAAAAAGTGGATATTGAGTCCTGTATCACGATCGATGCCAACAGGAATCCAAATATTCAACGGGAAACTAATAAGTATTTTCAAATATCTATTAAAAATGGATATTCTGAAATTTGTTATTTTAGGCTTCCAGACAATCTCCCAAAATTCCACAACGTTTTTGTTGATTGGATGGGAATGAATGAAAGAATGCTAAATTATTCTATCTCGAATCTAGAGGGTTGGTTCTTCCCAGAATTGGTCTTATTTCATCAGGCATATAAGACCAAACCTTGGTTTAGACCAAATCAATTACTTCTTTTAAATCGAAATGGAAATGAAAATAGTAGTGAAAAGAAAAAAAGAAAATTCAAAAAAAAGCAAGGAAATCAAGAAGAACCCAAAAAAGGAGAATATTTTGGATCTGTTCTGTCACAAGAAAAATCTAGTGAAGAAAATTCTGTAAAATTGGACAGGAAAAAGAAGAAAAAGAAAAAAAGTCAACTAGATTCCTTCCTGGAACGTTATTTACTTTTTCAATGTAAATGGTGGGACAGTACTTTGGACGAAAAATTGATGAATAATATTGAGGTCTACTGTCTCTTGCTTAGACTAATGGACCCAAGAAAAATTCTCTTATCTTCAATTCAAACAAGAGAAATCGATTTGGATAGACTGACGATTCAAACTAGTCTAACTCATGCGGAATTACTGAAGAAGGGAATATTGATTATAGAACCCATTCGTCTGTTTGGAAAAATTGATGGACAACTCTTGATGTATCAAACCATAAGTACTTCGTTGGTTGATAAGAGTAAGTACCAAACAAATCCAAAATACCAAGAAGAAAGGTATGTTTCTAAGAATCATTTTGATTTCCTTATTCCTGAAAATATTTTATCGTTTCGACATCGTAGAAAATTGAGAATTCTAATTTCATTGAATTCAAAGTATCGAAACGATGAAAATAGAAATCTCCTATTTTGGAACGAAAAGAACAGAAAAAACAGCAACCAAGCTTCGCCCGAGAATAAAGGTCTTAATATAGAAGAAAATGCATTAATGAAATTAAAGCTCTTTCTTTGGCCTAATTATCGATTAGAAGATTTGGCCTGTATGAATCGGTATTGGTTTAATACCAACAATGGCAGTCGTTTCAGTATGTTAAGGATACATCTATATCCACGATTGAAAATGGAAAATTCGTAGATAAGAACTCTATACCCGTCTATCATATAGAATAGAAAGTATATGATAGACGGGTATATATGAAAATAGGAAAAAATATGGGGTATAGGGTATATGAAAGAAATATGCGGACCACACATTTGAGTCTTCCCTTTCATGGATATATCCAATATTAAATGAATAATGTAGGACTTCAATCTCGAAATGAATCAATAGAACTTTTTTTTTTTTAGGTCTAAACCCTTCAATGGAAAAATGGACTACTCCTTTTCTACCTCTATCTCAATCCGATTCCAGTTTGGATGGATTGATTTGAATTCAGAAAAGGAGTAGTTTTCAAATAACTTGGAATTAGATTTTTGTATATACCAATTCAAATTAATGGCATTATTATTACTGATCGGTAAAATCCATATCTTTCAAAAGGAAGGGGGAATTTTTCTATGGTAAAAAATTCATTCATTTCGTCGGTTATTTCTCAAAAAGAAAACACAGAAAACAGGGGGTCTGTTGAATTTCAAGTATTCACTTTCACCACTAAGATAAGTAAACTTACTTCGCATTTGGAATTACACAAAAAAGACTCTTCATCTCAGAGAGGTTTGCGGAAAATTTTGGGAAAACGTCAACGACTACTGGCCTATTTGTCAAAAAAAAATAGAGAACGTTATAAAGAATTAATTGGCGAGTTAGATATTCGAGAGATAAAAACTCGTTAACTTGAAGCCTAATACCATTTGCACTTTTATTCGTTTTCATTTTGACGAACTCTTATTTTTACGTTCAAACAATGCATGGAAGAATGACTCGGGAAAAAAAAACTTATGATTGCACCAACTACAAGAAAAGACCTCATGATAGTAAATATGGGCCCTCACCACCCATCAATGCACGGCGTTCTTCGGCTGATCGTGACTCTCGATGGGGAAGATGTTATCGACTGTGAACCAATATTGGGTTATTTACATAGAGGTATGGAGAAAATTGCGGAAAATCGAACAATTATACAATACTTGCCTTATGTAACGCGTTGGGATTATTTAGCGACTATGTTCACAGAAGCAATAACCGTAAACGCACCCGAACAGCTAGGCAATATTCAAGTCCCTAAAAGGGCTAGCTATATAAGAACTATTATGTTGGAATTGAGTCGTATCGCTTCTCATTTGTTATGGCTCGGCCCTTTTATGGCAGATATCGGGGCACAGACCCCTTTCTTCTATATTTTTAGAGAACGAGAATTGATATATGACCTATTCGAAGCTGCTACCGGTATGCGTATGATGCATAATTATTTTCGTATCGGAGGAGTAGCTGCCGATTTACCTCATGGTTGGGTAGATAAATGTTTGGAATTTTGCGATTATTTTTTAATCGGCGTTGCTGAATATCAAAAACTTATTACACGGAATCCTATTTTTTTAGAACGAGTTGAAGGCATAGGCATTATTCAGGCAGAAGAAGCACTAAATTGGGGTTTATCAGGCCCAATGCTACGAGCTTCCGGAATAGAATGGGATCTTCGTAAAGTTGATCGTTATGAGTGTTACGACGAATTTGATTGGGAGGTTCACTGGCAAAAAGAGGGGGATTCATTAGCTCGTTATTTAGTACGAATGGGTGAAATGGCAGAATCCGTAAAAATTCTTCAACAGGCCTTAGAGGGAATTCCTGGAGGGCCATATGAAAATTTAGAAATACGACGCTTTGATAGAATAAAAAACCCGGAATGGAATGATTTTGACTATCGATTTATTAGTAAAAAACCTTCTCCAACGTTTGAATTGCCCAAGCAAGAACTTTATGTAAGAGTCGAAGCCCCAAAAGGGGAATTGGGAATTTTTCTGATAGGAGATCAGAGTGTTTTTCCTTGGAGATGGAAAATTCGACCACCGGGTTTTATCAACTTGCAAATTCTTCCTCAGTTAGTTAAAAGAATGAAATTGGCTGATATTATGACGATACTAGGTAGCATAGATATCATTATGGGAGAAGTCGATCGTTGAAATGATAATTGATACAACAGAACTACAAGCTATCCACTCTTTTTCCGGATTTGAATCCTTAACAGAAGTCTATGGGATACTATGGACACTTATCCCTATTTTGACTCTTGTATTAGGAATCACACTAGGTGTACTAGTAATTGTTTGGTTAGAAAGAGAAATATCTGCAGGAATACAACAACGTATTGGACCTGAATATGCCGGGCCTTTGGGAATTCTTCAAGCTCTAGCAGATGGGACAAAATTACTTTTCAAAGAGAATCTTCTTCCATCTAGAGGAGATACTCGTTTATTCAATATTGGGCCATCCATAGCAGTGATATCCATTTTACTAAGTTATTCAGTAATTCCTTTTAGTTATCGACTTATTCTAGCCGATCTTAGTATTGGTGTTTTTTTATGGATCGCCATTTCAAGCCTTGCTCCCGTTGGACTTCTTATGTCGGGATATGGATCAAATAATAAATATTCCTTTTTAGGTGGATTAAGGGCTGCTGCTCAATCAATTAGTTATGAAATACCATTAACTCTATGTGTATTATCAATATCTCTACGTGTGATTCGGTGAGACATAAACTTTCCATATTTCTTTCTAGCAAGAAAGTTGAATATCTATTTTTTATTCATCGTCGGGGTTGATAAACTAAACCGGATAGTTAGATGAGTGAAATCAAACGGCTTCCTAATTTGCTGTTAAAGCCATTCAATCTCATTTCCTATGTACAAGAATTAAGTCAAAGGAAAGAATATCAGTTCTTATGTTTCCTTTACCCCAAGTTAGATTGGTTGAGTAGTAATCATGGCTTGAAGCGGGTTCAAAAGATCAACCCCCGGGGTTTTTACTATCTATTACCATGGAGGTATTAGTATTAACCTACTGGAAGATTCAAAAAATGAGTGGATGGTTAGGAAGACTAAGATACACAAAGGATTAGTAATGGAGATTAGATAACCTTTCCAAGAGGATATTTCTACCAAAGTAATTCGAATCGGGGCTTTAAGTTGGTAGAAATTCGTAAGAAGTACTCCCCTAGATTTTGATCCAGAGTATCTTCCTATTCACCGATTAAGTAAATAACTATCAAGAACGAAGAAATCTTTTATTTGGGTAATGCCGCCCTCCCTTATTTCCCGAGAAAGTAGAATAGGAACGAACAGAAGTGGAAAGACTAGAATTGCAAAAAGAGATCTTTTTTATTCATAAATTTTTCGATTTTTTCGATAGAAATAGAATCTTTGCTAGGTAATACAATATCTAATTTCGTAATCAAAAAAAAAAAAAGAATAGGTTGCAATATCTCTGTGATATTCCTCAAAAAAGTTTTTTATTCAAGGATAAAGTTATTAATCAACAAAGAAAAATACAAACTTTTAAAAGATGAGATCAATTCAGAAGCACTTTATTTTTATTATAACTAGCAGACGGAATTTCATAGGTTAAATTCTAGGCCTTAGGATAAGAGTTTGACTCTCTATTGATCATGGATCCCACAAAGGGATCAAGATCAAAAATGTTGAAAGGCCCTTAGAGTTTTTTGTGACCTATGAGGAGCCGTATGAGGTGAAAATTTCATGTACGGTTCTGTAATAGCGACGGGAACAGTGATGTTATCGCCGACTATGATTATCTAACAGTTCAAGTACAGTTGATATAGTTGAAGCGCAGTCAAAATACGGTTTTTGGGGATGGAATTTGTGGCGTCAACCTATAGGGTTTATCGTTTTTCTAATTTCTTCTTTAGCCGAGTGTGAGAGATTACCTTTTGATTTACCAGAAGCAGAAGAGGAATTAGTAGCGGGTTATCAAACCGAATATTCAGGTATAAAATTTGGTTTATTTTATGTTGCTTCCTATCTAAATCTACTAGTTTCTTCATTATTTGTAACAGTTCTTTACTTGGGAGGTTGGAATCTTTCTATTCCCTACATATTCGTTCCTGAACTAACTAAAAGAAGTCAAGTTATTGGAACAATAATAGGTATCTTTATTACATTAGCGAAAACTTATCTGTTCTTGTTCATTTCTATTGCAACAAGATGGACTTTACCGAGATTGAGGATGGACCAACTATTAAATCTTGGGTGGAAATTTCTTTTACCTATTTCTCTAGGTAATCTATTATTAACGACTTCATCCCAACTTTTTTCACTGTAAAGAACTCGAATTTTTCTATCTTCAAAACCTGTCTCAAACAAGAGAAAGAAACAAGTATGAAATTATTTATAGATATTCCGATATGTTCCCTATGCTAACCGAGCTCTTGAATTCTGGTCAACAAACAATACGAGCTGCCAGGTACATTGGTCAAGGTTTCATGATTACCTTGTCCCATGCAAATCGTTTACCTGTAACTATTCAATACCCCTACGAAAAATTCATTGCATCGGAGCGTTTCCGGGGCCGAATACACTTTGAATTTGATAAATGCATTGCTTGTGAAGTATGTGTTCGTGTGTGTCCTATAGATCTACCCGTAGTTGATTGGAAATTGGAAACTGATATTCGAAAGAAACGATTACTTAATTACAGTATTGATTTTGGAATTTGTATATTTTGTGGTAATTGCGTTGAGTATTGTCCAACAAATTGTTTATCAATGACTGAAGAATATGAACTTTCTACTTATGATCGTCACGAATTGAATTATAATCAAATTTCTTTAGGTCGATTACCGGTGTCCATAACGGGCGATTACACAATTCGAACAATTTCGTCGAATTCACCTCAAATAAAAAATGTATAAAACCCTTGCATTTCCAAATTCCCAATCCCTTTGGAATCTAAGGGAATCGGGTTTTTGCTTGTTCAAGATAAACGAGCGATTGGTTGTCGAGAATCGTGGTTCATTTGGATAGAAAATTTATTTCTATTCGAATAATGATTAAATAATAAGAGTAGACCAATAACTGTATCTACCTCAATCCACACCAACCACCCTATTCACATTTTCTTCAATTAAGAAGTATCCTAAAAAGAAAAATAGGATAACTCCCCTTTTCCCGGTCGGGTCAACAAAGTCATGAAATATTTGGATTTACTTTTTCTATAAAATAAAATGGATTTACCTGGACCAATACACGATTTTCTTTTAGTTTTTCTGGGGTCGGGTCTTATATTAGGAAGTCTGGGAGTAGTCTTATTTCCAAATCCAATTTATTCGGCCTTTTCATTGGGATTGGTTCTTTTTTGTATATCTTTATTCTATATTCTATCGAATTCTTATTTTGTAGCTGCTGCGCAGCTCCTTATTTATGTAGGAGCTATAAATGTTTTAATTATTTTTGCTGTCATGTTCATGAATGGTTCAGAAGATTACGATTTCGAAGATTTTCAGCTTTGGACCGTTGGGGATGGAATTACTTCAGTGGTTTGTACAAGTCTTTTTATTTCACTACTTACTATTATTCTAGATACGTCCTGGTATGGGATCATTTGGACTACAAAAGCAAACCATATTTTAGAGCAAGATTTGATAAGTAATAGTCAACAAATTGGAATTCATTTATCAACAGATTTTTTTCTTCCATTTGAACTCATTTCAATAATTCTTTTAGTCGCTTTAATCGGTGCGATTGCTATAGCTCGTCAATAATAATAAATCTTTTAAAGGAAGAATTCTCAACTAAATCAAGGGAAAAAGAATGTGTCTAATCCCTTAATTTGAGTGCCCACCTAAAATGAAAATCAACTCAATTTCTTTTTAGAATTGATCTATTCCCAACCAATTCCCTTGTTTTCTTCCATACGTATTAGAATCGACTGGATTTAATTATTGTTCAGATTGAAATGAATCAAGATTGATAAGGGGTTGAGTAATGATGCTCGAACATGTACTTGTTTTGAGTGCCTTTTTATTTTCTATTGGTATTTATGGATTGATCACAAGTCGAAATATGGTTAGAGCCCTTATGTGTCTTGAACTTATATTAAATTCGGTTAATATCCATTTTGTAACGTTTTCGGATATGTTTGATGATCGTCAATTAAGAGGAGACATTTTCTCCATTTTTATTATAGCTATTGCAGCCGCTGAAGCAGCTATTGGATTAGCTATTGTTTCATCCATTTATCGTAATAGAAAATCCATTCGTATTAACCAATCCAATTTGTTGAATAAATAATATGAATCATAGAAAAGAAAATTCGAATATTCATAAATTACTTCCGACTGGACGGTTTGATATGGGTAAGGTATGATCATGTTTGCCGAAACATAAGAAATCAAAGGATTTTTGCGCTCGTTCATAAACAATTCATCATAAACAATTCAAGTCCATTGATTCTGATCACTCATTGATTCGTCTGGTATCTAATTACAAGATTGATTTAGAAGTTAGTTTACTAGACCGAAAATTCATGATGTTAAAAATTGTATAGATACAATGTCACACTCAGTAAAGATTTATGATACATGTATAGGATGTACTCAATGTGTCCGAGCTTGCCCCACCGATGTATTAGAAATGATACCCTGGGACGGATGTAAAGCTAAACAAATAGCTTCTGCTCCAAGGACTGAGGACTGTGTTGGTTGTAAGAGATGTGAATCCGCCTGTCCAACGGATTTCTTGAGTGTTCGGGTTTATTTATGGCATGAAACAACCCGTAGTATGGGTCTAGCTTATTGATACGTTCCATAAAACTCTACTTAAAATCCATTTTTTTTTTTACCGACAAAATTCGTGCGCAAACTATTTGGATTTGATTTTGCGCACGGATTTTTATGGCCCAAGTGTATCTTGTCTTTACCACGAATCATTTTCCCTTCTTAACAATAATTGTTGTTTTACCAATATTTTCGGGTTCCTTAATTTTCCTTCTTCCACATAAGGGAAATAAAGTAATTCGTTGGTATACTATATGTATTTGTATTCTAGAACTCCTTCTAATAACTTATGCATTCTGTTATCATTTCCAATCGGATGATTCATTAATCCAACTAGAGGAGGATTATAACTGGATCCATTTTTTTGATTTCCATTGGAGACTAGGGATAGATGGGCTCTCAATAGGACCCATTCTATTGACGGGATTCATCACTACTTTAGCTACCTTAGCGGCTTGGCCGGTTACTCGAGATTCTCGATTATTTAATTTCCTGATGTTAGCAATGTATAGTGGGCAAATCGGATTGTTTTCTTCTCGGGACCTTTTACTTTTTTTCCTCATGTGGGAGTTAGAATTAATCCCCGTTTATCTACTTGTATCCATGTGGGGAGGAAAAAAACGTCTCTACTCAGCTACAAAATTTATTTTGTACACGGCAGGGGGTTCTGTTTTTCTTTTACTGGGAGTTCTTGGTGTCGGTTTATATGGTTCTAATGAACCAACATTAAATTTGGACATATTATCCAACCAAACCTATCCCTTAGCTTTGGAAATACTATTCTATAGTGGATTTTTTATTGCTTTTGCTGTCAAATTACCAATCATACCACTACATACATGGTTACCAGATACCCATGGAGAAGCACACTATAGTACTTGTATGCTTCTAGCCGGAATCTTATTAAAAATGGGAGCGTATGGATTAGTTCGAATCAATATGGAATTATTTCCCCATGCTCATTCTATATTTTCTCCTTGGTTACTGATAGTAGGCGCAGTGCAAATAATCTATGCAGCTTCAACATCTTTGGGTCAACAGAATTTAAAAAAAAGAATAGCCTATTCCTCTGTATCTCATATGGGTTTCATAATTATAGGAATTGGTTCTATCACCGATATGGGACTCAACGGAGCGCTTTTACAAATAATCTCCCATGGATTTATTGGTGCTGCACTTTTTTTCTTGGCTGGAACAACTTATGATAGAATACGTCTTGTTTATCTTGACGAAATGGGTGGAATAGCTATCTCAATGCCAAAAATATTCACGATGTTCAGTAGCTTTTCAATGGCCTCTCTTGCATTACCAGGTATGAGTGGTTTTGTTGCCGAATTAATAGTATTTTTTGGATTAATTACTAGTGAAAAATATCTCTTACTAACAAAACTACTCATTACTTTTCTAATGGCAATTGGAATGATATTAACTCCTATTTATTTATTATCTATGTTACGTCAGATGTTCTATGGATACAAGATATTTAATGTTTCAAATTCCTATTTGTTTGATTCTGGACCACGAGAGTTATTTCTTTCGATCGCTATTTTTTTACCAATACTAGGTATTGGTATGTACCCCGATTTCGTTCTTTCACTCTCAGTCGAAAAGGTTGAAGCTATTCTATCTAATTTTTTTTTATAGAAAGTTTGAATGAATTTTACAACCATTTCTCTTACAATGACAAGAAGAAGAAAAGGCCTTTTCTTCTTCTTGTCATACGTTAAGTTGAAATTCATTTTGAACTGGCGAGAACCCCAGCGAATCACTAACTATTTGATTCACCTCGTTCTTGCCAGTTCACACCAAATTCTTTGATCGTATATGCACCTTATACTTTCCTATTCTAAGAACCCCCACATTCCATTCCACTATAATGAAAATGAACCATAACTATGTAGTCCTATTCCTAATAAATTAACCCCAAAATAGCATATCCAAATTATAAGAAATCCAATAGACGCCACAATTGCTGAATTTCTACCTTTCCATTTTTGATTTGTTCGAGTATGCAAATAAATTGCGAACACCAGCCAAGTAATAAAAGCCCAAGTTTCTTTTGGGTCCCAACTCCAATAGGATCCCCACGCTTCGTTAGCCCACACGGCTCCAGAAAGAATTCCTATGGTTAAAAAGATAAATCCTAGACTAATAACCCGATAACTCCAATAATCCAATTGTTGAATCAATTGCGACCTGTAATAATTTTTTGTAGAAAAAAAATTAGAAGTATTTTGTAAAAAATCACTTCGTTCAATCATTAATTCGATTTCACCCGACCCATTCAAATGTAATAAATGATTTTTTGTAGAAAAAAAAGGTCTCTTTTTTCTAACTGTAACGACTAGAAGTGATACGGAAAATAATGATCCACACAAAAGGGCTGCATAGCCTAATATCATCATACTTACGTGCATTATTAACCACTCCGATTGCAGAGCGGGTACTAATATTGCGGATTTCTGTATTTCCGTTAAAAGGCCTGAAGTAGCAAAGCCTTGAGTAAAAAGAGCACTGGGCCCAATTATTGTACTTAGAATATTTTTCTTTTTTTTGAAATATGGAACTATATGAATAAGGGAAAAACTCCATGACAGGAAGATTAATGATTCATATAGATTACTTAGGGGAAAATGTCCTGAATAAATCCAACGGGTAACTAATAATCCCGTTATGCAAAAAAAAGTTATTATCATGCCCCTTTCGGATGAATCATACAGTTTTACGATTTCATCAACAAAAAAGCTTATCAAATGAATTGTTATTAGAATTGCAACAATCGAAAAAGAAATCTGAGTGAATATATGTTCTAAGGTTGAAAATATCATAAAAATTTTAAAAGGAGGAATTCCTGAATTATAGAATCTAAATGTCCAATTAGATTCATTATAGGATTTTTTGACTTTTTTAGTCGATGACATGCCGCCACTCGGACTCGAACCGAGATGCTCTCGCACTGCTTCCTAAGAGCAGCGTGTCTACCAATTTCACCATAGCGGCTTGTATTGAACTGATAATAGCCTATGAATAAGCAATCGTCTAGATTTAAGAAATCTATTGCATTAAATATTTTTTAGGAAAGAGTTAAAAAGATGAATAAAATTTCGTTTATATAGGTATTTGAAGGTTCATTAGTTTAGTTTAAGATCTTCATTTTTTTTATACTCCCCTCGTCTTGAATTCTTGTAAAACCAAACAGCCCTATATCTGCATTAATATATTAATATTAAGGGATAGAACCTAAAATAAATTTTTTTTACTATTTTTTTTCATTGAAAAAATGGATTTTTGATCATTCAAAATTTACACATATTTCTAAATCTAAAAAAGAAAAATATCTTTCCTAAGTTGGAGGGATTGAAAATAAGAGGATAACGTCTAGATCCATATACGAAATAAATTGATGGGGAAAAAAGACTCCCCACCTTGGTAATGAACAAATCAGTCAAATTCTATGTCAAAATTTTTTTTTACATTTTTCAATTAGGTTTGGGTAAGGTAAAGAGATAAATTATTGTTCTACATATTCTAATAATGGAAATCGGGAATTTTGGAAATGAGCTGAGTCTTTTTTTGACTCAGGTTTATTCCAACGTTTTAGGCTTTATTACTTATTTTTTATTTGTTTGTTCTACAAAAAAACTTTTTGAATTCCCAGTAGAAAGAGATTTTCCCAAGGAAAAGGCTTTTAACGCTGCCCAATACCCTTTCCTTTTCCAACAATTTTTACGAATACGCTTTTTTGATGCAGAAGTACGTTTTTTTGGAACTGCCATTTCAATTTTAAATTGAGAAATTACTCATTGGTATAGCTGGATGTGAAAGACATTTAGTGTTTTCAAAAAAAAAAGCAGCCCTTTGCTAATTCATTATATTTTTTAGAGAATATTTTTTTTTTTCAAATAAAAATAGGTCAAAGGTATGGGAAAATTACACAAATATAGTAGTCAAAATAAAGAATATTTTTTTCTTTCCTTAAAATATATGTCAAAAAATTTTCATTTTTATTGTTTTAGTGATAGGTTTCTTTAAAATTTTTTCCCATTCAAAATCGATATTTTTTGAATTTATAGATCCCTATGCAATAGAAAAGGGAATTCATTGAACTTAATATATCCAAAAATGCATATGAACTAGTTTTTCCTTCTCTTTACTGTCATATTCCATTTAGATGGAATATACAATACCTCAAAACCTCGGGAAGGGTAAAACTTCCTGTTTTTAGTATGTTTACTAAAAACTTTCTTAAATTGTTTGTCAAACTCGGAAAAAGACTTAATTTGATCCTTTATTCGCGATTTTCAAATTCAAAAGAGACTTTAAAGTTTTTTTTCCTATGATTTGACCAACTGTAACTTCTTGATTTGAATATTTGAAGTATTTAACAAAAAGAATACATAAAAAGAAATACAAATTCAAAAAATTCTATTTATGTTCGCGCATATCTTGATTTTTTTATTGACTCTTTTCAAAAGAGAGAAAATCCGGCAAATCGGAAACCATTTATAGGAATAAAGAATTATTAAGAAAAAACTTTTTTATGGAACAGACATATCAATATGCGTGGATCATACCTTTTGTTCCACTTCCAGTTCCCATGTTACTAGGAGTAGGACTTCTTCTTTTTCCGACAGCAACGAAAAATCTTCGTCGTATGTGGGCTTTTCCGAGTATTTTATTGTTAAGTATAGTCATGCTTTTTTCAACTAATTTGGCTATTCAGCAAATAAATAGCAATTTTATCTATCAATATGTCTGGTCTTGGACTCTCAATAATGATTTTTCTTTAGAATTAGGCTACTTGATCGATCCACTTACTTCTATTATGTCAATGTTAATCACTACTGTTGGAATTATGGTTCTTATTTATAGTGATAATTATATGGTTTACGATCAAGGCTACTTAAGATTTTTTTCTTATATGAGTTTTTTCAGTACTTCAATGTTGGGATTAGTTACTAGTTCCAATTTGATACAAATTTATATTTTTTGGGAATTGGTTGGGGTGTGTTCCTATCTATTAATAGGTTTTTGGTTCACAAGACCTCTTGCCGCAAATGCTTGCCAAAAGGCATTTGTAACAAATCGCGTAGGAGATTTTGGTTTATTATTAGGAATTTTGGGTTTTTATTGGATAACCGGTAGTTTTGAATTTAGGGATTTATTCAAAATATTCAATAACTTGATTTTAAATAATGAAGTAAATTCTTCCTTTGTTACATTGTGTGCTGCTCTATTATTTGCTGGTGCAGTTGCTAAATCTGCACAATTTCCTCTTCATGTATGGTTAGCCGATGCTATGGAAGGACCCACTCCCATTTCAGCTCTTATACACGCTGCTACTATGGTGGCAGCGGGTATTTTTCTTGTAGCTCGTCTTCTTCCTCTTTTTATAGTTATACCTTATATAATGAATTTTATCTCGTTGATAGGTATAATAACAGTATTTTTAGGAGCTACTTTAGCTCTTGCTCAAAAAGACATTAAGAAGGGTTTAGCCTATTCGACAATGTCTCAATTGGGTTATATGATGTTAGCTCTAGGAATGGGGTCTTACCGAAGTGCTTTATTTCATTTGATTACTCATGCTTATTCAAAAGCATTATTATTTTTAGGGTCTGGATCTGTTATTCATTCAATGGAAACTGTTGTTGGATATTCTCCGGATAAAAGTCAAAATATGGTTCTTATGGGTGGGTTAACAAAATATACTCCCATTACCAAAACATCTTTTTTGTTAGGTACACTTTCACTTTGTGGTATTCCCCCTCTTGCTTGTTTTTGGTCTAAAGATGAAATTCTTAATGATAGTTGGTTATATTCACCTATTTTCGCAATAATAGCTTGGGCCACGGCAGGATTAACGGCATTTTATATGTTTCGCATCTATTTACTTACTTTTGAGGGGCATTTAAATGTTTATTTTCAAAATTATAATGGTAAAAAAAATTCGGCTCTATATTTAATATCTATATGGGGTAAAGGGTATTCAAAAAAAATTCACAAAAATTTTCGTTTATTAAAAATGAAAAATGGAAGTTTGTCTTTTTTAAAAAAAAAAACATATCGAAGTAATGAGAATCTAAAAAAAAGAAATGCAGAACAATCTTTTATTAATATTTTTCATTTTGAAAATAAAAAAGTTTCTCTATACCCCCATGAATCGGACAATACTATGTTATTTCCTTTATTTGTATTAGTTCTATTTACTTTGTTTGTTGGATCTCTGAGAATTCCTTTTAATCAAGAAGGAATTCCCGGAGATATCGATATATTAGGTAAATTGTTAGCTCCGTCTATCGACCTTTTACATCAACAGTCAAAGGATTTTACTGATTTCTATGAATTTGGAAAAGATGCCATTTTTTCCGTTAGTATAGCTTTTGGGGGGATACTTCTAGCTTCTTTTTTATATAAACCCATTTTTTCACCCTTCAAGAATTTTGATTTAATAAATTTCTTTGTCTTAATAACTTCCAAAAGAAGTCGTTTGGACAAAATTGTCTATGGTTTTTACAATTGGTCATATAATCGTGCTTTTATAGATGTTTTTTATCAGAAGTTTTGGCTTTCTATGATAAGAAGATTTTCTCAATCCACTCGGTTTTTTGATACACGAGTGATTGATGGGTTAGTCAACGGAGTTGCTCTTGTAAGTTTCTTGATAGTTTCACCCTTAAAATTGGTAGGACCCGGAAACATTCGTTTTTATATTTTTTTCTATTTCTCTTGTGTTTCCTTCTTCTTCTTCCTCTTTTTTGTTGGGATAAATCCAACATTAGTCTAGGATTTATCTTTTTAACCATAGGAATTCTTTCTGGAGCCGTGTGGGCTAACGAAGCGTGGGGATCCTATTGGAGTTGGGACCCAAAAGAAACTTGGGCTTTTATTACTTGGCTGGTGTTCGCAATTTATTTGCATACTCGAACAAATCAAAAATGGAAAGGTAGAAATTCAGCAATTGTGGCGTCTATTGGATTTCTTATAATTTGGATATGCTATTTTGGGGTTAATTTATTAGGAATAGGACTACATAGTTATGGTTCATTTTCATTATAGTGGAATGGAATGTGGGGGTTCTTAGAATAGGAAAGTATAAGGTGCATATACGATCAAAGAATTTGGTGTGAACTGGCAAGAACGAGGTGAATCAAATAGTTAGTGATTCGCTGGGGTTCTCGCCAGTTCAAAATGAATTTCAACTTAACGTATGACAAGAAGAAGAAAAGGCCTTTTCTTCTTCTTGTCATTGTAAGAGAAATGGTTGTAAAATTCATTCAAACTTTCTATAAAAAAAAATTAGATAGAATAGCTTCAACCTTTTCGACTGAGAGTGAAAGAACGAAATCGGGGTACATACCAATACCTAGTATTGGTAAAAAAATAGCGATCGAAAGAAATAACTCTCGTGGTCCAGAATCAAACAAATAGGAATTTGAAACATTAAATATCTTGTATCCATAGAACATCTGACGTAACATAGATAATAAATAAATAGGAGTTAATATCATTCCAATTGCCATTAGAAAAGTAATGAGTAGTTTTGTTAGTAAGAGATATTTTTCACTAGTAATTAATCCAAAAAATACTATTAATTCGGCAACAAAACCACTCATACCTGGTAATGCAAGAGAGGCCATTGAAAAGCTACTGAACATCGTGAATATTTTTGGCATTGAGATAGCTATTCCACCCATTTCGTCAAGATAAACAAGACGTATTCTATCATAAGTTGTTCCAGCCAAGAAAAAAAGTGCAGCACCAATAAATCCATGGGAGATTATTTGTAAAAGCGCTCCGTTGAGTCCCATATCGGTGATAGAACCAATTCCTATAATTATGAAACCCATATGAGATACAGAGGAATAGGCTATTCTTTTTTTTAAATTCTGTTGACCCAAAGATGTTGAAGCTGCATAGATTATTTGCACTGCGCCTACTATCAGTAACCAAGGAGAAAATATAGAATGAGCATGGGGAAATAATTCCATATTGATTCGAACTAATCCATACGCTCCCATTTTTAATAAGATTCCGGCTAGAAGCATACAAGTACTATAGTGTGCTTCTCCATGGGTATCTGGTAACCATGTATGTAGTGGTATGATTGGTAATTTGACAGCAAAAGCAATAAAAAATCCACTATAGAATAGTATTTCCAAAGCTAAGGGATAGGTTTGGTTGGATAATATGTCCAAATTTAATGTTGGTTCATTAGAACCATATAAACCGACACCAAGAACTCCCAGTAAAAGAAAAACAGAACCCCCTGCCGTGTACAAAATAAATTTTGTAGCTGAGTAGAGACGTTTTTTTCCTCCCCACATGGATACAAGTAGATAAACGGGGATTAATTCTAACTCCCACATGAGGAAAAAAAGTAAAAGGTCCCGAGAAGAAAACAATCCGATTTGCCCACTATACATTGCTAACATCAGGAAATTAAATAATCGAGAATCTCGAGTAACCGGCCAAGCCGCTAAGGTAGCTAAAGTAGTGATGAATCCCGTCAATAGAATGGGTCCTATTGAGAGCCCATCTATCCCTAGTCTCCAATGGAAATCAAAAAAATGGATCCAGTTATAATCCTCCTCTAGTTGGATTAATGAATCATCCGATTGGAAATGATAACAGAATGCATAAGTTATTAGAAGGAGTTCTAGAATACAAATACATATAGTATACCAACGAATTACTTTATTTCCCTTATGTGGAAGAAGGAAAATTAAGGAACCCGAAAATATTGGTAAAACAACAATTATTGTTAAGAAGGGAAAATGATTCGTGGTAAAGACAAGATACACTTGGGCCATAAAAATCCGTGCGCAAAATCAAATCCAAATAGTTTGCGCACGAATTTTGTCGGTAAAAAAAAAAATGGATTTTAAGTAGAGTTTTATGGAACGTATCAATAAGCTAGACCCATACTACGGGTTGTTTCATGCCATAAATAAACCCGAACACTCAAGAAATCCGTTGGACAGGCGGATTCACATCTCTTACAACCAACACAGTCCTCAGTCCTTGGAGCAGAAGCTATTTGTTTAGCTTTACATCCGTCCCAGGGTATCATTTCTAATACATCGGTGGGGCAAGCTCGGACACATTGAGTACATCCTATACATGTATCATAAATCTTTACTGAGTGTGACATTGTATCTATACAATTTTTAACATCATGAATTTTCGGTCTAGTAAACTAACTTCTAAATCAATCTTGTAATTAGATACCAGACGAATCAATGAGTGATCAGAATCAATGGACTTGAATTGTTTATGATGAATTGTTTATGAACGAGCGCAAAAATCCTTTGATTTCTTATGTTTCGGCAAACATGATCATACCTTACCCATATCAAACCGTCCAGTCGGAAGTAATTTATGAATATTCGAATTTTCTTTTCTATGATTCATATTATTTATTCAACAAATTGGATTGGTTAATACGAATGGATTTTCTATTACGATAAATGGATGAAACAATAGCTAATCCAATAGCTGCTTCAGCGGCTGCAATAGCTATAATAAAAATGGAGAAAATGTCTCCTCTTAATTGACGATCATCAAACATATCCGAAAACGTTACAAAATGGATATTAACCGAATTTAATATAAGTTCAAGACACATAAGGGCTCTAACCATATTTCGACTTGTGATCAATCCATAAATACCAATAGAAAATAAAAAGGCACTCAAAACAAGTACATGTTCGAGCATCATTACTCAACCCCTTATCAATCTTGATTCATTTCAATCTGAACAATAATTAAATCCAGTCGATTCTAATACGTATGGAAGAAAACAAGGGAATTGGTTGGGAATAGATCAATTCTAAAAAGAAATTGAGTTGATTTTCATTTTAGGTGGGCACTCAAATTAAGGGATTAGACACATTCTTTTTCCCTTGATTTAGTTGAGAATTCTTCCTTTAAAAGATTTATTATTATTGACGAGCTATAGCAATCGCACCGATTAAAGCGACTAAAAGAATTATTGAAATGAGTTCAAATGGAAGAAAAAAATCTGTTGATAAATGAATTCCAATTTGTTGACTATTACTTATCAAATCTTGCTCTAAAATATGGTTTGCTTTTGTAGTCCAAATGATCCCATACCAGGACGTATCTAGAATAATAGTAAGTAGTGAAATAAAAAGACTTGTACAAACCACTGAAGTAATTCCATCCCCAACGGTCCAAAGCTGAAAATCTTCGAAATCGTAATCTTCTGAACCATTCATGAACATGACAGCAAAAATAATTAAAACATTTATAGCTCCTACATAAATAAGGAGCTGCGCAGCAGCTACAAAATAAGAATTCGATAGAATATAGAATAAAGATATACAAAAAAGAACCAATCCCAATGAAAAGGCCGAATAAATTGGATTTGGAAATAAGACTACTCCCAGACTTCCTAATATAAGACCCGACCCCAGAAAAACTAAAAGAAAATCGTGTATTGGTCCAGGTAAATCCATTTTATTTTATAGAAAAAGTAAATCCAAATATTTCATGACTTTGTTGACCCGACCGGGAAAAGGGGAGTTATCCTATTTTTCTTTTTAGGATACTTCTTAATTGAAGAAAATGTGAATAGGGTGGTTGGTGTGGATTGAGGTAGATACAGTTATTGGTCTACTCTTATTATTTAATCATTATTCGAATAGAAATAAATTTTCTATCCAAATGAACCACGATTCTCGACAACCAATCGCTCGTTTATCTTGAACAAGCAAAAACCCGATTCCCTTAGATTCCAAAGGGATTGGGAATTTGGAAATGCAAGGGTTTTATACATTTTTTATTTGAGGTGAATTCGACGAAATTGTTCGAATTGTGTAATCGCCCGTTATGGACACCGGTAATCGACCTAAAGAAATTTGATTATAATTCAATTCGTGACGATCATAAGTAGAAAGTTCATATTCTTCAGTCATTGATAAACAATTTGTTGGACAATACTCAACGCAATTACCACAAAATATACAAATTCCAAAATCAATACTGTAATTAAGTAATCGTTTCTTTCGAATATCAGTTTCCAATTTCCAATCAACTACGGGTAGATCTATAGGACACACACGAACACATACTTCACAAGCAATGCATTTATCAAATTCAAAGTGTATTCGGCCCCGGAAACGCTCCGATGCAATGAATTTTTCGTAGGGGTATTGAATAGTTACAGGTAAACGATTTGCATGGGACAAGGTAATCATGAAACCTTGACCAATGTACCTGGCAGCTCGTATTGTTTGTTGACCAGAATTCAAGAGCTCGGTTAGCATAGGGAACATATCGGAATATCTATAAATAATTTCATACTTGTTTCTTTCTCTTGTTTGAGACAGGTTTTGAAGATAGAAAAATTCGAGTTCTTTACAGTGAAAAAAGTTGGGATGAAGTCGTTAATAATAGATTACCTAGAGAAATAGGTAAAAGAAATTTCCACCCAAGATTTAATAGTTGGTCCATCCTCAATCTCGGTAAAGTCCATCTTGTTGCAATAGAAATGAACAAGAACAGATAAGTTTTCGCTAATGTAATAAAGATACCTATTATTGTTCCAATAACTTGACTTCTTTTAGTTAGTTCAGGAACGAATATGTAGGGAATAGAAAGATTCCAACCTCCCAAGTAAAGAACTGTTACAAATAATGAAGAAACTAGTAGATTTAGATAGGAAGCAACATAAAATAAACCAAATTTTATACCTGAATATTCGGTTTGATAACCCGCTACTAATTCCTCTTCTGCTTCTGGTAAATCAAAAGGTAATCTCTCACACTCGGCTAAAGAAGAAATTAGAAAAACGATAAACCCTATAGGTTGACGCCACAAATTCCATCCCCAAAAACCGTATTTTGACTGCGCTTCAACTATATCAACTGTACTTGAACTGTTAGATAATCATAGTCGGCGATAACATCACTGTTCCCGTCGCTATTACAGAACCGTACATGAAATTTTCACCTCATACGGCTCCTCATAGGTCACAAAAAACTCTAAGGGCCTTTCAACATTTTTGATCTTGATCCCTTTGTGGGATCCATGATCAATAGAGAGTCAAACTCTTATCCTAAGGCCTAGAATTTAACCTATGAAATTCCGTCTGCTAGTTATAATAAAAATAAAGTGCTTCTGAATTGATCTCATCTTTTAAAAGTTTGTATTTTTCTTTGTTGATTAATAACTTTATCCTTGAATAAAAAACTTTTTTGAGGAATATCACAGAGATATTGCAACCTATTCTTTTTTTTTTTTTGATTACGAAATTAGATATTGTATTACCTAGCAAAGATTCTATTTCTATCGAAAAAATCGAAAAATTTATGAATAAAAAAGATCTCTTTTTGCAATTCTAGTCTTTCCACTTCTGTTCGTTCCTATTCTACTTTCTCGGGAAATAAGGGAGGGCGGCATTACCCAAATAAAAGATTTCTTCGTTCTTGATAGTTATTTACTTAATCGGTGAATAGGAAGATACTCTGGATCAAAATCTAGGGGAGTACTTCTTACGAATTTCTACCAACTTAAAGCCCCGATTCGAATTACTTTGGTAGAAATATCCTCTTGGAAAGGTTATCTAATCTCCATTACTAATCCTTTGTGTATCTTAGTCTTCCTAACCATCCACTCATTTTTTGAATCTTCCAGTAGGTTAATACTAATACCTCCATGGTAATAGATAGTAAAAACCCCGGGGGTTGATCTTTTGAACCCGCTTCAAGCCATGATTACTACTCAACCAATCTAACTTGGGGTAAAGGAAACATAAGAACTGATATTCTTTCCTTTGACTTAATTCTTGTACATAGGAAATGAGATTGAATGGCTTTAACAGCAAATTAGGAAGCCGTTTGATTTCACTCATCTAACTATCCGGTTTAGTTTATCAACCCCGACGATGAATAAAAAATAGATATTCAACTTTCTTGCTAGAAAGAAATATGGAAAGTTTATGTCTCACCGAATCACACGTAGAGATATTGATAATACACATAGAGTTAATGGTATTTCATAACTAATTGATTGAGCAGCAGCCCTTAATCCACCTAAAAAGGAATATTTATTATTTGATCCATATCCCGACATAAGAAGTCCAACGGGAGCAAGGCTTGAAATGGCGATCCATAAAAAAACACCAATACTAAGATCGGCTAGAATAAGTCGATAACTAAAAGGAATTACTGAATAACTTAGTAAAATGGATATCACTGCTATGGATGGCCCAATATTGAATAAACGAGTATCTCCTCTAGATGGAAGAAGATTCTCTTTGAAAAGTAATTTTGTCCCATCTGCTAGAGCTTGAAGAATTCCCAAAGGCCCGGCATATTCAGGTCCAATACGTTGTTGTATTCCTGCAGATATTTCTCTTTCTAACCAAACAATTACTAGTACACCTAGTGTGATTCCTAATACAAGAGTCAAAATAGGGATAAGTGTCCATAGTATCCCATAGACTTCTGTTAAGGATTCAAATCCGGAAAAAGAGTGGATAGCTTGTAGTTCTGTTGTATCAATTATCATTTCAACGATCGACTTCTCCCATAATGATATCTATGCTACCTAGTATCGTCATAATATCAGCCAATTTCATTCTTTTAACTAACTGAGGAAGAATTTGCAAGTTGATAAAACCCGGTGGTCGAATTTTCCATCTCCAAGGAAAAACACTCTGATCTCCTATCAGAAAAATTCCCAATTCCCCTTTTGGGGCTTCGACTCTTACATAAAGTTCTTGCTTGGGCAATTCAAACGTTGGAGAAGGTTTTTTACTAATAAATCGATAGTCAAAATCATTCCATTCCGGGTTTTTTATTCTATCAAAGCGTCGTATTTCTAAATTTTCATATGGCCCTCCAGGAATTCCCTCTAAGGCCTGTTGAAGAATTTTTACGGATTCTGCCATTTCACCCATTCGTACTAAATAACGAGCTAATGAATCCCCCTCTTTTTGCCAGTGAACCTCCCAATCAAATTCGTCGTAACACTCATAACGATCAACTTTACGAAGATCCCATTCTATTCCGGAAGCTCGTAGCATTGGGCCTGATAAACCCCAATTTAGTGCTTCTTCTGCCTGAATAATGCCTATGCCTTCAACTCGTTCTAAAAAAATAGGATTCCGTGTAATAAGTTTTTGATATTCAGCAACGCCGATTAAAAAATAATCGCAAAATTCCAAACATTTATCTACCCAACCATGAGGTAAATCGGCAGCTACTCCTCCGATACGAAAATAATTATGCATCATACGCATACCGGTAGCAGCTTCGAATAGGTCATATATCAATTCTCGTTCTCTAAAAATATAGAAGAAAGGGGTCTGTGCCCCGATATCTGCCATAAAAGGGCCGAGCCATAACAAATGAGAAGCGATACGACTCAATTCCAACATAATAGTTCTTATATAGCTAGCCCTTTTAGGGACTTGAATATTGCCTAGCTGTTCGGGTGCGTTTACGGTTATTGCTTCTGTGAACATAGTCGCTAAATAATCCCAACGCGTTACATAAGGCAAGTATTGTATAATTGTTCGATTTTCCGCAATTTTCTCCATACCTCTATGTAAATAACCCAATATTGGTTCACAGTCGATAACATCTTCCCCATCGAGAGTCACGATCAGCCGAAGAACGCCGTGCATTGATGGGTGGTGAGGGCCCATATTTACTATCATGAGGTCTTTTCTTGTAGTTGGTGCAATCATAAGTTTTTTTTTCCCGAGTCATTCTTCCATGCATTGTTTGAACGTAAAAATAAGAGTTCGTCAAAATGAAAACGAATAAAAGTGCAAATGGTATTAGGCTTCAAGTTAACGAGTTTTTATCTCTCGAATATCTAACTCGCCAATTAATTCTTTATAACGTTCTCTATTTTTTTTTGACAAATAGGCCAGTAGTCGTTGACGTTTTCCCAAAATTTTCCGCAAACCTCTCTGAGATGAAGAGTCTTTTTTGTGTAATTCCAAATGCGAAGTAAGTTTACTTATCTTAGTGGTGAAAGTGAATACTTGAAATTCAACAGACCCCCTGTTTTCTGTGTTTTCTTTTTGAGAAATAACCGACGAAATGAATGAATTTTTTACCATAGAAAAATTCCCCCTTCCTTTTGAAAGATATGGATTTTACCGATCAGTAATAATAATGCCATTAATTTGAATTGGTATATACAAAAATCTAATTCCAAGTTATTTGAAAACTACTCCTTTTCTGAATTCAAATCAATCCATCCAAACTGGAATCGGATTGAGATAGAGGTAGAAAAGGAGTAGTCCATTTTTCCATTGAAGGGTTTAGACCTAAAAAAAAAAAAGTTCTATTGATTCATTTCGAGATTGAAGTCCTACATTATTCATTTAATATTGGATATATCCATGAAAGGGAAGACTCAAATGTGTGGTCCGCATATTTCTTTCATATACCCTATACCCCATATTTTTTCCTATTTTCATATATACCCGTCTATCATATACTTTCTATTCTATATGATAGACGGGTATAGAGTTCTTATCTACGAATTTTCCATTTTCAATCGTGGATATAGATGTATCCTTAACATACTGAAACGACTGCCATTGTTGGTATTAAACCAATACCGATTCATACAGGCCAAATCTTCTAATCGATAATTAGGCCAAAGAAAGAGCTTTAATTTCATTAATGCATTTTCTTCTATATTAAGACCTTTATTCTCGGGCGAAGCTTGGTTGCTGTTTTTTCTGTTCTTTTCGTTCCAAAATAGGAGATTTCTATTTTCATCGTTTCGATACTTTGAATTCAATGAAATTAGAATTCTCAATTTTCTACGATGTCGAAACGATAAAATATTTTCAGGAATAAGGAAATCAAAATGATTCTTAGAAACATACCTTTCTTCTTGGTATTTTGGATTTGTTTGGTACTTACTCTTATCAACCAACGAAGTACTTATGGTTTGATACATCAAGAGTTGTCCATCAATTTTTCCAAACAGACGAATGGGTTCTATAATCAATATTCCCTTCTTCAGTAATTCCGCATGAGTTAGACTAGTTTGAATCGTCAGTCTATCCAAATCGATTTCTCTTGTTTGAATTGAAGATAAGAGAATTTTTCTTGGGTCCATTAGTCTAAGCAAGAGACAGTAGACCTCAATATTATTCATCAATTTTTCGTCCAAAGTACTGTCCCACCATTTACATTGAAAAAGTAAATAACGTTCCAGGAAGGAATCTAGTTGACTTTTTTTCTTTTTCTTCTTTTTCCTGTCCAATTTTACAGAATTTTCTTCACTAGATTTTTCTTGTGACAGAACAGATCCAAAATATTCTCCTTTTTTGGGTTCTTCTTGATTTCCTTGCTTTTTTTTGAATTTTCTTTTTTTCTTTTCACTACTATTTTCATTTCCATTTCGATTTAAAAGAAGTAATTGATTTGGTCTAAACCAAGGTTTGGTCTTATATGCCTGATGAAATAAGACCAATTCTGGGAAGAACCAACCCTCTAGATTCGAGATAGAATAATTTAGCATTCTTTCATTCATTCCCATCCAATCAACAAAAACGTTGTGGAATTTTGGGAGATTGTCTGGAAGCCTAAAATAACAAATTTCAGAATATCCATTTTTAATAGATATTTGAAAATACTTATTAGTTTCCCGTTGAATATTTGGATTCCTGTTGGCATCGATCGTGATACAGGACTCAATATCCACTTTTTCTTTACGATACAAACTTTTCCAACGCAAATATTTTCTATTTACCATTTTTTCCACAGCTAGCATATCCACATAATTATAGATAGGGGTGGTTTTCAGAATATCATAAAGTGGGTCCTTGTGCGTGTTACAAGAAAGCTCTCCGTTCTTATTTCCTTGAAATTTTTCGGAGTTAAGAAATTTATTTGCTAAAAGATCATATCGATAAGATTTGTGAAAATTTTCTTTTTGATTCGCTAATTTGTATACTTCCCTTTTTTTTTTTGAATCACTTACTTGGTCTGTTTCATATGAATTGCATTTGCTTAATTTTTCCTTTGTAGCTATACAATGGGAAGTATTTCGCCATTTTTCAGGCATTAATCTCGACCATATGATCGACGATAAATTGTATGGAGAATACCCTCTTAACCACTTTTTCCATTGATTTTGTTCATAATTCCTAAGTTTCTTATCATTTAATTTTAATTTTGAATGAACCATTCCTTGTTTTTCCAAAGAATCCTTTATTTCGGGCTTAAGAAACAAAGAGATTCCTTGATATTGAAGAACAGGTCTTAATTTATGCAAATTACTAACTTGCATTTGGGATAATTTGTAAAATACATAGGCTTGTGATACGCAAGATAAGTCAAAAAAAATATGTAAATTGCTTTTCATATCCCTAATCTTATCAAGGGATTTTTTAAAGGGAATGAGATTTTTCTTTTTTTTATTACTACTAGTATTCTTAAATGTTAGGTCCAGGGATAGAAAAATTAGCTCTATGCAGTTATTCATCATTTTGTCAATTAGGGTTCTTAACCTAATTTGAGTAGAAATATCCAAATTTGAATGATCTACAACAAAATTTAAAAGAAACCGTATATCACGTACAATACAAAGTAAAATATAATAGATCTTAAACCAACCTTCAAACATAATATATAAAATCAATTTCCATATCCTTAGTAAATAAAATTTACTAAATAAAACAAACTCTTCTATATAATAGATAGTAGATTTCCATACCCCTGATAGTTTCCATTCACTCCTAGAAAAAAATCTGTGCCGAGATAGTAGTTCAATGAAAATTTTCAAATAAAGGGGAAATTTAGAAATGAATCGAACAGTTCTTCTTTTGAATATTTTCCATTTTTCTAAGAATTTAGCATTAAATGTTTTGTTAGGACTAGTATCATTTTTCCTTTTCTTCTTTCTAATTCTTTCTATTCTTTCTATTTGATTTCTAATTTTCCCTATTCGCTCAGTCAGATCTTTTATTTTTTTTTCTGTCAATGAAGAATTTGTCAAACCCGGCGATACTGTTTGACCAAAAGATTGGTTAATTATTTGATTGCTAATTATGGAATCTTTTTCTTCTTGAATTTCATTCGATTCATAGATTTCTACTTTTCTTAATTGAATTGGGTTTTCTTTGGAAACTTTTGCAAGTATTTTTTTTTTTCCTTTGAAATAGTTCTTTTTCATTTTTCGAACTTTTTTTCCCAGTTCTTTCAAAACAGGTTTCCAAAAGGAAGGTCGTTTTTCGGGAAAACCAAAAGGATGTTTAGCTTCGAGTCCAAAAACCGTTAAAAAACGGAAATCCTCTTTTTCTTGATAAGATCTTAATTTTCGTTTGTGCGAAGGTTTCAGACGGAAAGGGAATAATATTTTGATCTGAAGACCTTCTACGAACCAATTTTCAGGCAATTCTGTTTCTGATAATGGCGTTCCATTATAAGTACATTTAAGATGCATCTCTCTATTCCATTCCCGAAAATCCTCAGACCATTCAGGACGTTGGGATAGGGATATACGCCCAAGATTTTTTGCAATTATAAACGAAGGTAAGAGAATATATTTTCTAAAAATAGATTGAATTAGCAACAAACAAGCTCTTATTCCTTGCCCATAAGTATGGGCATTATCCCAAGCTTCCGCTATCTTCATTCGCGCCTCTTCCTCTAGTATCTCCATCTCTTTTTTTTCTTCGTCTTCTATTTCTATTCTATTTTCTTCTCTTTTTGTTTGTTCGTTTGTAGACTCTACAATTTGGAATGCTTCCCCTTTCCACACCCTATTTCTAAAAATGGATTTAATCAATTCAAACATATTAGATGTTAAAGAAAAGAAAATGGATTTTTTGATTCTGTACACAAAAAGGGGGGAATGCGCATTTCCTTGAAACACTTTCCAAATAACTACTTTGCGCCTTTGCGCCCGCACAGACCCCTTGATTAGATCTCGATCAAAGTCCGGTTGTTCTAAATAGCGTGTCGTAGACATCTCTTCCATTTCATCAGGATCATCTTTATCATCTTTGATATCAGTAAAAATCACTACCTCTTTGGCTTCTCTTGAACGAATTTCAAAATCTTCGGGAATATCTTGAAATTCTCCTGATTGTTGTTCTAACTCAGTGATTAATTTGTATTCCCATCGAGGAATTTTTTTACTGATTTCGTTTATTTTATTTTGACTTATGTTTCTGTTTTGACTATTAGCATCATTAGCATCATCATGTAGGAAAAATAAGACTTTTTTTAAAAAAAGCATTTCATGTTTTCTTTTTAACTTTTCTAATTTTGCTCTTTCTGCCTTTGGTCTTTCGAACTTTTCTTTTTCGAACTTTTCTTTTTCGGACTTTTCTTTTTCGAACTTTTTCTTATTCTGATAATAATTTTGATCTAGCCAATCAAGGGTATACCAAGAAGTAACTAGAGAGCCACAGCCAAAGTTTAGGTAAGCGTAATACTCGTCTAGTTTTTCTTCTAGAGCGTACTCTATTTTCCGAATAAAGTCTCCCAGATAACCCATATGTTCATACCTCACATGTGCGTAACCAGTCCTCATCAAAAGATCCCAATTAAAATGGGATTTCGATAGAATGTCTTCATAACATTTTAGACACACATTCTTTAAATTCCTGAAGCCTATCAAATTAGACAAATAAGAGGTACCAGGAGCTGTATGCCTCCAAAACGTACATTGCACAGCTATCGCGTAGTGGATATTTCCCGCGACAATAGCCTGTAACCGAGCCAAACAAATCCATTTGTGAGTGTTGAGCACAAGGCGAAAAGTATCAACGACGGGAGGAAGAAACTTTTCAATGACCGTGTCAACGATCTTGTCAATGATCGGTAATTCCTCATTTTTGATATCCTCCGCATAAATCTTTCGCTCTTTATTCTGTATCTCTATAAATTCTCCTAGTTTATCGGTGTACGGAACGAGGATTTGATGCAATTTATTTATCCGAAAATTTTGAAAAAATTTTTTTTTCGAAGTTTTTTTCAGGATTGCATTTTTTTCGATTGTTTTTCGACGCGATCCGCTCAATAAAGGATCATACCTTTTTGGTAAGTATTTGTTTCTAGAATCATCATTACATAATCGAGTTCTTGTTTCGAGTCTATTCAAAAAACTAGATTTTTTCTCGAGAGATTTGATTCGATTTAGAAATGCTTTTTTTTCTTTTCTTTCTTTTTTTTCGTTGGTAAAAATCCAAAAATCGTATGGGTCCGGTGGATTATCATCGAAGAAATAAGGCCACAGTTCCGGGGATAACAGCCTTCTTTTTAGCCTTTCCAAAAAAATCGATACACTAGCAGGACACGTAAAAGTCATTCGATATTTTCCATCACTTTTACATCGGTCAAAAAAATAATGTGACATTTCATTTCGGATAGCTTGTTCAAATTTATCGTTTTTTATGTAGCGAAGGGGTCGATTCCACTGATTGAAATCGAAAAGAAGAGTGGCAAGATTTTTTTCAAAGAAAAAAGGGTCGTTATTTGCCATTTTTTTCGGAAAAATGGTAGAATTTTCATGATTTTTATTGCTATTCACTCGAATTTCTTCCGTTTCATCGATTTTGTTCGGATCCGCCCTTTCTTCGGAAAAAGAAGAAGGATCTTCTTCATCGGATGTTTCTATTTCTACATCTATTTCTTCCGTTTTTGTTGAGGGTTTGATGGGGAACGGTATTCTGCTTAAAGAGTAGGCGCAGGTCATAAATAAGAGAATACTAAAGATCCGAATTCGCAATTTTGCCACAAGGTACTTATTAGATCGAATGAACTTATTCGATTTAATCAAATTATTTTGCTGGATCCAGACTAATCCCGATCCAAGCCATTTCCTGAATAAAATATGACAAATTACCCAACCAATTAACCAACCAACAAAACTACTTGTTAGAAATAAGATCTTATTGTTGCATCGGAAGAGATAAACATTTACTAATCTGGCTAACATTGAACTTGGAAACAAATAATGATGGAATAATTGAAAAATGAGATTATTCACGAATACACTTTGAGTACTGAAATTACTCAGTGAATTTCGGCTGGAAGACTCATTA